TAGTACTTATTATACTTATTATATTAGTATTAGTAGACGAGATTTTACGAAAAAGGTTCTTCATATTCATAGGAGAGAACAAATATTGGAGAGAAAACAATTATTTCTTTTTTCGATGCGAATTTTACACAATACGGGGGCAACCGCAATTTCTATTTCTAATTGAAAAAGATCGTATGTATATAGTGAAGTGATACTCCGGGGTCTCACAAAAGAGAATGATTTCTTTCAATTGACTATTCATCTATTGTATTTTCATGTAAATAGGAGCAAGAAAGCTCTATGGAAAAGTGGTGGTTCAATTCGATGTTATCTAAAGGGGAAGTAGAATACAGGTGTGGGCTAAGTAAATCAATGGATAGTCTTGGTCCTATTAAAAATCCCAGTGTAAGCGAGGACCCGGTTCGAAATGATAAGGATCAAAACATTCATCGTTGGAGTGATAGTGACAGTTCTAGTTACAGTAATGTTGATCATTTAGTTGGCATCCGGGACATTCGCAATTTCATCTCTGATGATACCCTTTTTGTTAGGGATAGTAATAGGGACAGTTATTCCATATATTTTGATATTGAAAATCAAATTTTGGAGATTGACAATGATCATTCTTTTCTGAGTGAACTAGAAAGCTCTTTTTATAGTTTTCGTAATTCGAATTATAGGAATAATGGATCGAAAAGTGACAATACCGACTATGATCGTTACATGCATGATACTCAATCTAGTTGGAATAATCAGATTAATAATTGCGTTGACTCTTATCTTCATTCTCAAATCTGTATTGGTATTGATAGTCACATTTTAAGTAGTAGTGAAAATTACAGTGACAGTTACATTTATAATTACATTTGTGGTGAAAGTGGAAATATTAGTGAAAGCGAGAGTTCCAATAGAAAAAGTAGCCCGAATGGTAGTCATTTAACTCGAAGTAGAAGAGAAAGTTCTAATGATCTCGAAGTAACTCAAAAATACAGGCATTTGTGGATTCAATGCGAAAATTGTTATGGATTAAATTATAAGAAGATTTTGAAGTCAAAAATGAATATTTGTGAACAATGCGGATATCATTTGAAAATGAGTAGTTCCGATCGAATCGAACTTTCGGTTGATCCAGGTACTTGGGATCCGATGGATGACGACATGGTCTCTCTGGATCCCATTGAATTTCATTCAGAAGAGGAACCTTATCAAAATCGTATTGATTCTTATCAAAGAAAGACAGGATTAACGGAGGCTGTTCAAACAGGTACAGGTCAACTAAATGGGATTCCCATCGCAATTGGGGTTATGGATTTTCAGTTTATGGGGGGTAGTATGGGATCCGTAGTAGGGGAGAAAATCACCCGTTTGATCGAGTATGCTAACAATAAATTTTTACCTCTTATTCTAGTGTGTGCTTCCGGAGGAGCACGCATGCAAGAAGGAAGTTTGAGCTTGATGCAAATGGCTAAAATATCTTCCGCTTTATATGATTATCAATCCAATAAAAAGTTATTCTATGTATCAATTCTTACATCTCCTACTACTGGTGGGGTGACAGCTAGTTTTGGTATGTTGGGGGATATCATTATCGCCGAACCTAATGCTTATATTGCATTTGCGGGTAAAAGAGTAATTGAACAAACATTGAATAAGGCAGTACCTGAAGGTTCACAAGCGGCTGAATATTTATTCCATAAGGGCTTATTCGATCCAATCGTACCACGTAATCTTTTAAAAGGTGTGCTGAGTGAGTTATTTCAGCTCCACGCTTTTTTTCCTTTGAATAAAAATTCAATCAAGTAGAGTCTAAAGTGAAATTTTTTTTGTGGTGACATAAGATTGAATTGTCCAAAGAATCATGCAGAGAATTCTTTTTTTTACCCCTATTACTGATTACTAATCAGTAAACCTCTATCAACAAAACAACATAAAAAGCGAATTCTTCCTTAGAATTCGGAGGCAAGGCAAATAAAACGAATTTCATGTAGAAAGATGAATAAGTCCGTTTATTTCGTTCTACATTCCTTGCACTTATTATATATACTCATTTAGATATACTTCTATACGAATTAGAATATGAATTATAATATATCTTTATAACAATAATTTATAACAATAACAGGTACAAATATTAAATTGAGGTACCCATTCTATGACAATTCTCAACAACTTACCCTCTATTTTTGTGCCTTTAGTGGGCCTAGTATTTCCGGCAATTGCAATGGCTTCTTTATTTCTTCATGTTCAAAAAAATAAGATTTTTTAAAACCGACGTGGTCAAATCTCATCGAGTTTTTTTTTTTTCAAGACTTAGCGAACACAGATATCCATTTAGTAGAATATTAATATTGTATAACAATAACAAGTGGCTTTCTCCGAACATAAATAAAAGAGCTCTTATGCATGCGTAAATATGATATATATATATGGGTAAATGAATTCTACCTACTTTCTCTTTCTTTCAAAAATAGGTCGGGATCCGAGCTCATGTCTGAAATTTAAACCAATGTATCTATATGTATGTAGCTGAATCCTATGAAAGGGATGCTCTTATTTTATTATTATTATATCTAACCAATTCGATGAATTACTGCTAAAAGTTCACATCAGAATAGTACTAGTTGATGAGAGTTACTTCGGGAACAAAAAAAGGAAAGTCAAAGTGATTTTGGTTATTCCCTCAATTCCAATATCCAATAAAATGCAACTGGATCTAGTATGTATGAGTTGGCGATCAGAATATATATGGATAGAATTTATAGCAGGATCTCGCAAAACAAGTAATTTCTGCTGGGCCTTTATCCTTTTTTTAGGTTCATTAGGATTCCTTTTGGTTGGAATTTCTAGTTATCTTGATAGGAATTTAATATCTTTATTTCCGTCTCAGCAAATCAATTTTTTCCCACAAGGGATCGTGATGTCTTTCTATGGGATCGCGGGTCTCTTTATTAGTTCCTATTTGTGGTGCACAATTACATGGAATGTAGGTAGCGGTTATGATCGATTTGATAGAAAAGAAGGAATAGTGTGTATTTTTCGTTGGGGATTTCCTGGAAAAAATCGCCGCATCTTTCTACGATTCCTTATGAAAGATATTCAGTCCATCAGAATAGAAGTTAAAGAGGGTATTTCTGCTCGTCGTGTCCTTTATATGGAAATAAGAGGCCTGGGGGCTATTCCCTTGACTCGTACTGATGAGAATTTGACGCCACGAGAAATTGAGCAAAAGGCTGCGGAATTGGCCTATTTCTTGCGTGTACCAATTGAAGTATTTTGAAAAATGAACTGAAGAGTAAATGCTTTCTTAGCAGGAGGAACAAACCCAAGAATCCTCTTTTTTTTCTATAGCATAACTTACTTAATCTTAATTGAAGTTTCTTCAGAACGCTCAGGCGGGTCAAAGCAAGGCAAACGTGTACGGAACGGCCATAACATAAAACGAAACTTTTTTTGCGTATGGAAATCCCCACTCAACTCAATTCAGTAACAAAAGAGGTAACAAAGCGAAATAGAAATAATAGATTGATTTCATATATCAAAACATTTAAATAATTTATCTTTTGTTTTTATTTTCAATATTTGGAATTGATACGTTAGATATGGATCGATCATATCTTGTAAATTATCTCTATTTTCTTTTGTCAATCGACCCTTTCTTTTTATACTTTCTTTTGTCTTTCTTAATGACCAAACAATTGATCTCTTATAATGATAACTTTTCTGTCTTTTTTGCCACTCATTTTTGATCATCACAATATTCTTCAGAAGATTCTCTCAAATATTCCTGGACTAGGTTTTGAGTAGCCAGCGAATTTTTTTTTTTCGAAATATTGGATATTTTAATTCTTAATAGTTAATAGAAAATAGTTAATAGAAAGGAAGTTCTTTCATTTCGAAATCCGAATAATATTCATTATTTGAATCTTTCGGGCATTCATCGAAAAGGGGTAATTGCTTCGAATATTTGATCAATTGAGATATCTGGAAACAATATTTTTTTGATTATTTCTTCATTCGAATTCGAAATGGATTCCTTTTCTACCTTTTCTATTTCTGTATTTTTTCGACACTAAATTCAAGGACTAACCGCCGAATCACAACTAAAAAATAGAGACTCGATTCATAGGCGCGATACTTTAGAATAGAACTCATGCTTGATAGAAATATTAGATCGAATAGAGTCAACGGATGAGGTGGATTCATTACCAATTCACAGATGAAAAAATGACAAAAAAGAACGCATCCATTCCCCTTCGATATCTTTCATCTATAGTATTTTTACTATTTTTGCCCTGGTGGATCTCTCTCTCATTTAATAAAAGTCTGGAATCCTGGGTTACTAATTGGTGGAATACTAGGCAACCCGAAATTTTCTTGAATGATATTCAAGAAAAGAGTACTCTAGAAAAATTCATAGAATTAGAAGAACTATTCCTTTTGGACGAAATGATAAAGGAATTCCCGGAAAGACATCTACAAAAGCTTCGTGCAGGGTTCCACAAAGAAACAATCCAATTGATCAAGATGCACGATGAGGATCATATCCATACGATTTTGCACTTCTCGACAAATATAATCTGTTTCGTTATTCTAAGTGGTTATTCTATTCTGGGTAATGAAGAACTTGTTATTCTTAACTCTTGGGTTCAAGAATTCCTATATAATTTAAGCGACACAATAAAAGCCTTTTCTATTCTTTTAGTAACCGATTTATGTATCGGATTCCATTCGCCCCATGGTTGGGAACTAATGATTGGCTATGTCTACAACGATTTTGGATTTGCTCATAATGATCAAATTATATCTGGTCTTGTTTCCACTTTTCCAGTCATTCTAGATACAATTTTTAAATATTGGATTTTTCGTTATTTAAATCGTGTATCTCCGTCACTTGTAGTGATTTATCATTCAATGAATGACTGAAAAACGATTCACTGATCCAATTTGAATGCTTCGGATGTAGTACATAAGCAAAGCATTCAAGGTCGTACTTACCTTACTCTTTCTACCCATCTAGA